CCGCTGCATCACAAGGAGCAATTGTGAGGAATATCCATTCTAGAACTTTTACAATCATTTGGTTTGGTTCATTTTTTGACTGCTCTGCTCCCCCCAAAAATGCAGAAAGACTTGTCGGAAATCGCGGGTTGGGTTGGTCCAACCAAGAAAGACATGGGACTTTTTGGGCGTATAAAGTTGCTCTATTACGAAATTTCAGAAAACAGTGCTGCTAAATGAGGCCTCCCCTTACGATTAAAGGCTCTATATAGGAAGGTGAAGGTGATGGGCTCCATCGTTCCTTTGAATGCAATGTTAATTGTCTCAGTCTCCTCGTTCTTGCGGTTCCATGTGCAAAGAAGTTTCCTGGAACACACAACTATGCTGCCTTGAGTTCAAGAGCTGGTCTGTCACAAGGCTCCCATATCAATCCCATCGCTGCCTCCTAATGCTCTTCATGGAGTCGAAAAAAGGCCTGCTGGATAGAGACCTTTGCTTTCTTCAGCTTCCTTTATTCGAGGGTTTCGATCAGAGAGTCAAACACTTTCTTACGTTCCTATTCTTCTGGCATCTCTACCTTAGACAATTAACATTCGATCTTATCCAAGGCTAGAGAGTATCCTTTCCTTTGTGAGATTGGCATTCGATCTTAGGCTACGAAGTAGAAGTGAAGAAGTCCATCTTATTTACAATTAGGCGGATAAATACCCCGGTTATGAAAGAACGGTAGCTTGCCGAGAAATGGCTTGCTCGCTCAAAAGCCCCTGGCCGGTAAGATATGGCTGGATTGAAGAAGCCTTTCTAGCCATGGAAATACCAGGTGGAGTATAAGCCCCCCCAACCCTTCTGTTTGCCCACCTTCGCTTGCTTAGGAACCCTACTTTTACACGGTTCGCCTCTCACTCACGGTCGAGCTACTTCGTCACTCGGAAGTTTCGCTTCACTGATTCTTTATTTCGTTCATAAGGTCTTCCCGCGGACCCTTAGTCCGGTACGTCTGGCCTCCCCTCCTTTGTGTGCCTCATCACCCAAGGTGTTCTGAAACAAAAGTAGTGGTGCTAGAGATCCAAAACCAACCACGCCACACTACAGCGTAGTCTCTTCTTGTCAGAGTCGAGCGCCTTTACTTCGTAACCGTCTCAGTCGAGCTATTAAATTACTTCGCGGCTTTTCCTGTCGCGAGAAGGCGAGGTAGCGCCCGTCTGGGCCCTAAGTAACGATGTTGATCTGAGTATATATAGAAGAAATGCAGTTTCGATTTGGTGAGCATAAGAAGACGCATCCGAAGAGGCTGAATATGAAACATACGCTTAAACAGACGATGAAGCCGAAACGCAAAAAAAGCATTTTTCTTTTTGTTGGGCGGTCTAGAACAACTAAATCAAGAGGAGCAGAGCGAACAAAATCCGCTTTGGAGTGAATTCCCGCCCCCGCGCTAATTGAGCCGTAGATTATGGCCTTACTGATTCAAAGCTCTCATGAGATCTCGTTGGCATGCCCTACCAAATTAAAAGGAAGTCGCAGGAGCAACTTAAGAGTTCTAATTCCCCGACTCCGTTCCTATTTTTTAGTGTTCTTTCCACTTCAACATCAACTTCGTTAGCTAACTAAGTTGTTGATCCTCGCCCATCTTTGGCTGCCTGTGAGGAGGTTTATGTTGGACCTATGCGATCTCGTTACAACGTTCTTTACAGGTTCAAACTTCAATCTTGAAGCATGGGGGATGAACAGAATGTCCGAGAAAGGAGAACTGGCCAAGCTTCTTCACAAGCGAAGGAATTGCAGCATAACCATCCGTGAGATCGGAGACTTCGAGAGGATCCCCAGTCCTCTTTAACGCCACTCTTTCCGAGTCGAAATGAAGCTTACGATTCTGTTAGTGAGAAGCTCAGTTCCGCTTTAAGCCCGACAAGCGGGCAGTAGGAAGAAGCATCCATATGGGCTTGAATGCGACTCCTATGACTACTCAATCGATTAGCATAAACTAAGGGAAGAGGATTTCTATTACTCACGAGATGGCATGAGCTTCTAATGTCGGTGAATCGGGGATAATCGTCTTAAGACTGGGAATTGACAATAACAAAAAAGGGTGTTTTAGTAAAAGCTCAATCCCAACTCTCTTATCTGGTGCTGAACCAGCCCTTGAGCTATTGCCAGATTTCATCTCGAGCTTCAGTTCTTCTTTCCTTTCAAACCTAGCAAGGGAATTGGATTGGATTTCGCTCTATCAATTCCGTCACGCTTATCTACGATAGCAGCAAATTCCACTTCTGAAACAAGAGAAAAGATCGGCAACAGCAAGTAAAGTCTGAAATGCCTGAGAAGCGCTTAGTTGCATTATCTTCTTACCGATGTCATACTAGACTCTATTATGACCTGAGGGTGACTGAACTACCTTAAGCCCCGAAGTAAATTCTCCTTTCTTTCAGAACCTCTCGACAGCTAGAGGAATTCATTTTCTCGTACTTGAACTACTGTAGACAAGAAGTAAAAGCCCTAGGGAAAAGCGTAGCGCTTATCGGGTACGTAGCCTCTTTCGAGAGGCGAAGAATAGCTATCTTTCAGAAAGAAGAAGAGCAGCAAACCTTTTTAGTACTACCAGAGCCGAGGCGAAGAGGGATTTACCAGAAAGAAGAAATAGGAGGAGGGCTTGCTTCGTCCTTAGCCCTGAACTCGTTCCTAGCGTAGACTGAGCTTCTTCTTTCTTAGCGCCTCGTTTTTAGTGGAAGACGACTGAACTCGCTCCGCTTTGTAGGCAAGGAGGAAAGCCACAGCCATCACCTTTTCAGAAGAGGACATGCTCTTAGCAGATTTGAAGCATAACCGCCCTTGCTTAGCTCCTTCTTTGTAAAGCGCAAAAGCTAAAGCGCTACATGGAGCTCTTTTATTATAGGGCGAGGAGTCTGCTTCCTAAATCCCATTTTAGAGGACAGGTATCACGCTCTATACTATTGTCAGCTAAGTAAATAGATGGAACAGATGAAGAAAATGCTTTCAAAGTCGTAAACCTCACGAAATCAGGCTTCACCTTAGCTACTAAGAGGCTTCCTCTGGCAACGACTTTCATTTTTCCAAAGATTGAATTCTGCCCGCTAGGAGCTCTCTAGCTAGGAGCTTTCTTTCTTCCCGGTAGCAGTCCTCTTTGCTTTTCTTACATGACAGCTTTCGAAGCAAGCTAGCCAAGCAAGGACAGCGGGGAAGTGAAGGAGCTCGTCTTTCAATAGAAGAAGCCGTCAACAGTGGCAGTTAGCGCCTCCTTGTTTAGTATTGACACGAAGGGAGACATTTTGGGAGGTTGGACCTTCGGATTGCCAAGAGTAGCTAGCAGGCCCCGATCTTCTGTTCCATTCCCACTTCTAGAAATCTAGTCAATAGATGGGATGTTTGTTTCCCCTCTGCTACCATCTCATTCTCTGGTCACGTAAGGGAAGCCGCGTCTCTCAAAGCACCTAGCGACGATGATGAAGCAAGTGATCCAATGAAGTAAAGGAGTGTTCGAATCCTTTCCATCATGAAGAAATAAGTGGCTCGACTCCCAATGGAGGCTAAGCTCCCCCAAGAACCTGTAGCGGGCTTCAAAAAGAACGATAGAAAGCTCTGACAAAGCCATGAAGAGGAAATCGGGCAAGCAAGCTACCGCACTACGGCCGGAAACAAGCAAACGTAGGCAGCAAAGAAACTCCGGCCTTAAGCCCCTCTGAGCCATACAGAATTCCTTCGCAGGTACTGGAAGGAGTACAAGGGGAATCCGCTCTTTCCTATAAAGACTCAAAAATGAATCCCATTGCTCTTTTGTTCTTTCTTCGTTTATCGGCGAAACGAGAAAACTGCTTTGGCAGAGAATACGCCTTTCCCTATGGTCGAGCAAGTAAACTACCCTTGTCGGCGAAACGCAAAAAGGCTCTTTACCAAAAAAGTTTGTTATTGTCTACCTAAAAAAGCTTTGGTCTTCATTAGGGCGGGATACGCGTCCATTGAATGAGTTGACTTACTTGTTTCATACGGATTTGCAAGGGCAGCTGGAGCAGAGGGGGTGGCTAAAGCCATTAAATCTTGAAAATTGGCATCCCGCAAGCATGACGAGGAGCACCACTTTCAATACAAAGCAGTGGCCGAGGCGCCACTCTTTCGTTTCAGTCGCGTTGACAATAAAGGAGTGTGCGGCCGTGTTCCGTCAAGCCATCGAGATGAGTGTGCCTCTTTGACAGAGTCCCCTTATCTTGCGTAGTAATTCCGGAATCTCCTGCCACCGAAGTGAGTCAGAGGGCTCCTTCATTCTTTTTTTATTGATTGCACAAGATCTGCTTCGCAGCCTAACGGTTGTATTCACGAGGCTGCGCAGTAGAGGTTACGGGGTAAAAAGTCATATAAATAGAATCCGAATTCTCTTCTTCCCACCTCACTACGTTCGGCGCCTCACTGCTTCTTCTTCCACTTCACTTCGTTTATTTCAGAACCTCACTTCGTTTGCTTCGCAACCTTGGTTGACGAACATGGATTTAACGCTTTGTTGAGCTGGTCAAAATTGAAAGCTTTTAACCCTCTCGTCTCGTATAAGACTTTTGCCTCCGCTTCGTGGAATGTCACCACCATCGGCATCGGTATCTTCTGACCCGTCTTCTTCTGGATACTTTAGACTCAGTGAATCAGTCTATCGAGTTTACCCGTGGATTCTGAAGCAGCCTATTCACTACTAAGCCGACTCCTCCTTAATTGAATAAACCACCTAGAGGGAGAAACATGAACTATATATATTCAGTCGTCAGCCTCCGCATGCAACTTTTAGGTACCCCCGATTCAGTAGGCTAATGCCTCTCTATCCAGTAGGCTAACCATAATGATAGCGCTTTTAGTCACTGACATTAGTCTCGAGAAAGTCGTAAGCCCCCCTTTAGAGATAGGGGCGAATGTCTTCCAAAAGGCGACAGATTCTACTGCAGCAGAAAGAGAATGAACGTTCGTTTTCTTGCAGAACCTTCTGGAGTGAAAAGGGGACTGCTCTAGTCTTAGGTAAATCGATT